TCTATTACGAAGACCGCCGGGTCGTGAAGCTTACCCAGGAGATGTTTTTTATTTACATTCACGTCTTTTAGAAAGAGCCGCTAAATTAAGCTCTCAATTAGGTGAAGGAAGTATGACTGCCTTACCAATCGTCGAGACCCAGTCAGGAGATGTTTCAGCTTATATTCCTACTAATGTAATTTCCATTACAGATGGACAAATATTCCTATCCGCCGATCTTTTTAATGCTGGAATCAGACCTGCTATTAATGTAGGGATTTCTGTCTCGAGAGTAGGATCCGCGGCTCAAATTAAAGCTATGAAACAGGTAGCTGGAAAATTAAAATTGGAATTGGCTCAATTCGCTGAATTAGAAGCCTTTTCCCAATTTTCTTCTGATCTCGATAAAGCTACTCAGAATCAATTGGCAAGAGGTCAACGATTGCGCGAGTTACTGAAACAATCCCAATCAGCCCCTCTCACAGTAGAAGAACAGATAATGACCATTTATACCGGAACAAATGGTTATCTGGATGGATTAGAAATTGGACAAGTAAGAAAATTTCTCGTTCAATTACGCACTTATTTAAAAACAAATAAACCTCAGTTCCAAGAAATAATATCCTCTACCAAGACATTAACCGCTGAAGCAGAAAGTTTTTTGAAAGAAGGGATTCAAGAACAACTGGAACGTTTTCTACTTCAGGAGAAATTATAAAAAAAGAAAAGGATCATTTTTATTTTTTAGTCCTTAGTCAATTTAATTCTTTAATTAAATTCAAAAAAAAATTCTATATCTTCTATATATTATAGAAGTATATAAGTTAAGTATATATATAATAGAAAGAAGTATATAATTAATATCTGTTTAATATTAAATCTTAAAGCATTCAAAATTTCTTTCGTATTCTCTATTCTTTCTTATCTGTTTTCTAAATAGATAAAAATATATATTCTATAATATTCTATATAATAATAATAGATAGGAATAGAAATAATAGATAAATATCAATATATTTATATCTATATTTATATTGCGTCCAATAGGATTTGAACCTATACCAAAGGTTTAGAAGACCTATGTCCTATCCATTAGACAATGGACGCTTTTCGCGTTTTTTCACTTTCCAATTGTAAAAAAAAAAGAATGTGCGAAATCTTTTTAGCAATTGTGTATTGAAGTGAATTCAATACACAATTGCTTTTAGACAATTCTAATAGAGAAAATTTTCTCTAATAAAAAGGGGCTATTTAGAATTTAGAGCGGGTAGCGGGAATCGAACCCGCATCGTTAGCTTGGAAGGCTAAGGGTTTTAGTCGACGTCTATGGATCATTTTTATATTTTTAACGTCTCTAATTCAAAACCGAACATGAAACTTTGGTTTCATTCGGCTCCTTTATGGTGGATGGAGAAATTCCCAAATAAAAAAGACGGGAACGGAATCAAAATTGACCCATAACATCTATGTTAGCTTTTTTCCGTCTGGGTGTTTTCACAGAAAATTTTGCTTTCTAGATGATCCTTCTAGAAGATAGAAAAGGAGAACTCGAACAATCTTTCTAGTTACTTCGTTCTTTATTTCTATTTAACGGAATCCTTAGGAAAAGTATTTTGTTTCCACCGAGCTAAAACAATATAATATGTCGATGTCTTTAGTAAACCAAAGTTCTCATTTAATAGCTATTTTGCTTCAATTTTTTCTATACCAAACAATACAATAAATAGAACTGAAGATTTAGTTACGATTAGAAAGAAACTTTTCGGGCTTTATCCATGGATCCTCTTGTTATACTTATTGAATTGTAAATAGTCATCCAATTCAAAAATTCTGTTTCGGAATTTAATAATCCAAATTTACAATTGATTAGAGTCTTTGGATACAAATTACGAGAATCTATAATCTTCCTTGAATCTTTCATTGAAAGGTAAAGGACTAAATCCTTTTAAGAAATAAAGTTTTTGATCGGAAAATTAATCAAACCGAGAGACCCTTTAACTATTAAAGGGGTTAAAGGAACGAATCACACTTTTACCACTAAACTATACCCGCTACAATGCAATTATTGCATATAAATGGACCTTTTGTCGAACAAAGTAATCGGGAGTTTAATAAAAAAAACCTGCAAAAAATTAGAAAACTCTAGCGTTTACGCGTAGACTTAATAAAATTAGTCAAAGCGGGTTCCATTTTTTTTTTTTTTTCAATTTCCGATCGTTTTTGTCTAAAAATCCACCGGATGAGTCTTTTGGCCTTTAACAAAAAAAGGCCCGGCTGGGAACTGACCAGGCCAGGCTATTAAAATAAAAAAGATCTTTTACTTGTGTTTGAACGAGACAAAATTCAAAAAGGATTCTCTATTTCTATTATTGTGGTTTTATTTATTTATCTTTCGAGTTCGAGCCCGTTCTTTATCTAATCTTTATCTAAATTTTTTCTGTAAATAGAATTACTGAGAAAGTTCTATATAAAAAGTTATATAATATTATTATATAATAGTAATATATATATGAATTATATATATAATATATATATAGATGATAAATATATTACTATATAAAAAAAAAAAAAAAAAAAAAACTATATATATATAATATATAAAATAAAAAAATAGATATAATATAAAGAATAATCTATACAAAAAAAGAAAGTTTTTTAAGAATAAAGTGGAGGAGGTTTTTTTCAAACCTTTTTTTGTCTAATGGAACCTAATTAAGTATCCCTTTTCTATTTAGGAGAGATGGCTGAGCGGACTAAAGCGTTGGATTGCTAATCCATTGTACGAGTTAATCGTACCGAGGGTTCGAATCCCTCTCTTTCCCTTTCTCCTTTTGATGATGTGTAATAGATAAAATCCTAAGAAAATTAGAGCATTTGCACTAATTAAATAAAGCAATAAAAAACCTTTCTTTTTTTTTTTTATTCTTCACGTCCCGGGTTACGTCCTGGATCGTTAGATAGGAATCCAAATATGAAGAGAGAAACAAAGAATATAACTACAGTGTATACAAAAAGTTTGAGAGTAAGCATTACACAATCTCCAGGATCTTACTTTTTTTTTTTGAAAAAAAAAAAAAGAGAATAGATTCTCTATTTTTATACCAAATATCTAATTTTGATACCAAAAAATGAAGTGATTTCTTTTTTTCGAGAAAAAAAAATAAAAAAAAGGTTTCAGAAAGTCATTTGTAATCAGATAATAGTCGAGTCTTTCATATGGAAACAGATTTCCATCCCAACATCTAGATATTTTTGTGAACTCGAATCGAATTAGATTCTTTCATTTAGGGAAAAGAGGATAAAATTGAGGAAATAGAATGATCCAGATTTCGTACGGCTACCAAAAAAATTCAATGTTTGAATTAAGAGTTCGTTCATACGCCAAGATTTTTTTGATCTTTTGAATTGTTGGAAGAATAAAAATCGTGAATTTTTCTAAGACGGTATTAACAATTTTATCGAAAACTTACAGCTGCTTGCCAAACAAAGGCTAAGAGAAGAAAGAAAAGAGGTATTACGGGCATAACATCTACGATTGGATTCAAAAAGGCGTAGGCCTCCGGCAATTTGGCGACTAAAAAAGTGCTTGAAAAAAGGGCAGAATTAAAACAAATACAGATCAAATTAAATATATTAAGCATAACAAAAATTGGTGTTCTTGTGGATAATTTCATTTTGATTGAGTTATTAATATATTTTGAATATAAGTATTTTTTATATAAGGAAAAAAATAAAGTAAAGAAAGATAGTCTAAAAAAACTTTGTTGAACTTACTCAATCAAAAACCCTTTAATTCTCTTATTAGAATTAAAGAAATAATATTTTCATACAATATCTTAATTGAATTCTATGTAATGATCAATAAAGTCAGTTTGATTTGCTATCTACACGTGTCAAAACTCTAGCAACAATGTAATCTATAATTTCATTTGGGTTGAAATTGAATTGACGAACAACCAATAGCAATATTACTCTTTTAGTAGTCTTGAATAAAAATCGAAATGGGGCGTAGCCAAGCGGTAAGGCAACGGGTTTTGGTCCCGCTATTCGGAGGTTCGAATCCTTCCGTCCCAGAGTACAGTCATTCCGGAATCAATCTTCTATTGCCTTTGTCCACCACCTTTCTCTTTCTGTTTCTGTTTAAAAATAGAATTTGTTTTTAATAAAATATTGAAATGAAAAGAAGAATCAACTTCTTTTTCATAATTTCAAACGAATTCAAAAAAAAAATCTATTTGCTTTTTTTATTTGTGTGTGATGTAGGTTAAGTAAGGTGGAACCGTAGATTCTAAGAGTTTTAATTAAAAAAAATATATATTTATATTCTAATTTCTATTTGACATATATCCAATCAAATATGGAATTCATTTGAATTCTGACTTTACCTTTTACGCGTAAATTCACTATGCCATTAATAGAGAAAGAAAAAGGATAGATTACGATATACTGACTGAACTAGATTCCATAATTGAATCAATTACACAAACTAGAGGAATGCTGTGGTAAAACTTCATGCGGTAAAAAGCAACGTGCGGCTTGAATTGAAGGACCTGATCTGCTGTGGATTTTTTAATCCGCCACTTTTTATATAGGAATATAAGTGCTCTTGGCTCGACATTTTGTGTTCTATTTTACTATAGTCATACACCTTTTTTGAATATAAAAAAGAGTCCAGGGTGGAGCTCGAGGCGAATAGAAAGTTTTTATTCCTGTCGCAGGCGTAAGGATCTAGGGTTAGTGCAAATCACTAAGTTGGAACACCCTCGTAAGTCTTTTGATTTTTATATTGAAAAAAAGCCCTTTCAATCAATTTTACACTGCAAAAGGAACGGGCAATTTTCAGAAAATTGTCAAATTCTTTGAATCAAAAGTCTATCATGCGTGAATCAAGCGTTTGGATGATTCTTTGTATAGAAAGAAAAGAAATCATAACCAAAATAAGGGGCTTGTTGCTGTCCTTTTTTTTTTTATTAGAATTTCGATTTATTATTTAGTATTCTTCCTAAGGTACGAATACTAAA